AGCAAGGAGACTTTAACAGACCAGTTAAAGTAAAGCCTCCACTTTCATAGAAGAGCGTCAGTAGGACAAAACTAAAATCCCAAAACTAGCTTTCCCGGACAATGTATATTGTGAAATGGTGGCGCTATAACAAATCCAGAGTACCTTAACTTGTGGTTGCCGCACAAAGCTGGTCACCTTAACCAGTCATACCCATTTATGGAGATTCAGGATCTGAAGAGCTCAAATTAAAGCCATGAAACAAGTAGCTACTCCTACAACAATTGGGAGCTTCTTTTAAGCCAGCCCACAATAGAATAATTCCACCTCGACTCCCCTCTACCAGAGAATCCATGAATTCCGGGCACCTGCAGTAGCTGCAGGGATGGGAAAGACAAATAACCAGTCAACTAACTATATATGCCTTAAAGCCTGCCCTCCTCTCATCTTCCTTACCCTAACAAGTAAGCAAGTAAACTACCTTAGAATTAACGAGATCTAGAGTCTTGGATGAATCCTCTTGAAACGGGTCGATCAACCCTAGAAGACTCGATGGCTTAGCAGCCCAGTGAATAACCTGATTCAGAGAGATAACCCGGTCTTTAGACACTCGCCCTATTTCTAAGGATAGATAGACAAGGTTGGGGAGTACCAGATGCGGAAGCAGTTCCAGTCCCAGCTGCTGAGGTGGCGTAGTGACAGGTGGGAGCAATAACAACAGAAGCTGCGGAAGATCCCGCAGTAGTATATTCGGTTGTTTGCGGTGGAATAGATTCAAGCGTCCGGGCCAGTAGATCCAGAGCAAATAGGCGTTGACTTAGTTTCTTTTGCAGTTGATTCTAATCCCGATGTTGATCCGACGCAACTTACCGGTGATAGTCGCAGCACCAAGAGCTTTCAAGGGAGGCAGACATGTATAGAAGCTGATAGTGGCATACCTTCTGGATCGGGGGTCCCACCCGGTAAACACCATACAGGCAAAATACCTGCGGGGGGAGGAGGCCCTTCTCACTCAAGCTCAAGCATTTACTTTTCTAGTTAGAGACCAACGTCTTGGGGCTAACGTGGGATCCGCTCAAGGACCTACTTGGTTTAGGTAAATATCTCATGCGTTCCCCGACTGGAGAAGGTCATTTTTGGAGGATAAACTGTGCGCTTTTCAGGTCGGAAGAACGGGTTTAAAAAATATATATATATTAGCTTGATTTTTATGCAAAAAGGACAAAACGGGATTGGATTTCCACTCATAAGGAAGGAAGGTTAGATACCTTTGACAGGGTTGTATTTTTGGTTGAAATGGGATGGTGTTCAAACTCCCGAAATGCAGTCTAGACAGCGGGCCCTTCCCTTTCCGACTGGACTGACTCGGGGAAGGGTCAATCTCCTCCGGAGCATGCTGCACAGCCACTCATTCGTCCTGACTAAATAGTAGAATCTATCTCTCAGCGATTCTTTTCTCCGCTAATCACCCCCGCCCGATCGATTTTGTAAGATCGGCTAATTCAAAAGGGTTAATCTGGTCCGAAGTTGTCGGAACGACTCGTTTGCTTTATCGAACAAAGCTTGATTAGGGTAGGGGTCTTGGTTGGCCCCCTATTTTCAACCATTACAGCTGGCGTCGACCAGCTTTGCGATACGGACGGACACGAAGAAGAACGCAGGCAGCGGAAATGCAAAAGAGAAGAGCAAAGATTCCCGACCCAGAGCATGTTATTGACTCAACCACAAATCTGTTGAATGAAGGTAGCTTGCTTACTCTCAGCCACTAGTTAGAAGGAAATCCCTTGACTTCGCTTATGCCCTTATGGCCCTTATGCAGTACAGAAAGCAAGTGAGGCGGGCTAAGATTCCATTCGAAGTAAGGTAACAGGATTCGATGTTGCACCATCTTCAACTCTTCTCTGGATCCGGAGTTTTTCGAGAAAAGGTCCCATCCTTCAATATCATGATTGGGTCGACCAGGCCAGATCATGAGTGAAATATCATGATCGAGTCGACCAGGCCAGATCATGAGTGAATAGAAAATCGAAAACGTACATAGCTGTTCCAGCCGAAATACTTGGAATAATTCTACCACTTCTACTAGGAGTAGCCTTTTTAGTGCTAGCTGAACGTAAAGTAATGGCTTTTGTGCAACGTCGAAAGGGTCCTGATGTAGTGGGATCGTTCGGATTGTTACAACCTCTAGCAGATGGTTTGAAATTGATTCTAAAAGAACCTATTTCACCAAGTAGTGCTAATTTCTCCCTTTTTAGAATGGCTCCAGTGACTACATTTATGTTAAGTCTGGTTGCTCGGGCCGTTGTACCTTTTGATTATGGTATGGTATTGTCAGATTCGAACATAGGGCTACTTTATTTGTTTGCCATATCTTCGCTAGGTGTTTATGGAATTATTATAGCAGGTTGGTCTAGTAATTAGGGGGCGGCCGTTCGGTCGCCTATGATACTAGGACCAATAGGTCAAAAATGGGTTTGTGCCGCAGGTGTTGAACGATCCACTCTACACAGGTGTGGGCTTACAGGGCTAGGGCTCATAAACCCTTTCTTTCATTCATCAATAGGGCCCTGGTCGGTTACTTTTCCGGGCCGGGATCGATAAGTGGAAGTCATAAAAAAGAGATGCTTCTCTTCGCACCTCAGATCAAGAGGAAGGGTAGCTTGTCAAGCTGGCCTATATATATCTTTTTATTAAATAATTAATATAAAATATAAATAAAAAGATTCGCTGTCTTTTAACCGGCTGTTCTTCTTTGTCAACGCCTACTAAGGACCTATAGGTTCGCCTACTTGACTTATGAAAGATAATGAGACTGGGTTATTCAAAAAGGAAAAGGCGCTACTTAGCCCTAAATTTTTAGAAGTAAGCGGCTGAGTTAGCCTAGCCTACCCTACTAATGTATTGTATAGTAGGGTATAGTAGGCGAGCGAGTTAGCGAAGACGCTTAATAGATAAGAGAGCGTCGGTGCGTAGCCTTCATTCTACTACGCTACGAAAAGGTTACGAAGTCACTTAGCTCGACGACGTTAGGAGAGGAGAGGGTAACGAAGTAGCTCGACTGAAAGGAGAGGGGGGAACGCCATACCTACATAGAAGAACCGCTGTTCGCTGACTTTCTAAGGTCTAACCTTTCGCCCCCCTACTGAAAAGGGGCAAAGCCGCTTCGCACCACTGATAGACTACTTAAGATTCAATTCAAAAGGCCCTACTTAGTTTCGCAAGCCTTTGTCATTGTCAGTCAACTAAGTGGGGCCTGAGGCCCCCTGCGAATCCGTAAATCTGAGGAGCATGCCGCAACAAAAGAATGGTCCCCTATGTATTTCATTCTTTCCGGAAGGGAAAAAAAAAGAAGTACCCCCATCATGGTGAACCTCTCCTTGTGATCGGGATGAGGTAGATGCCTCCCAGCCGGGGGGGCGGATCGAATCGGAGTTTCCTTAGGCAGCCACCGACCTACAGTTATCCTTAAACTTCCGTGCTTGGTGGAGAAGAAGCGAACAAAGGTACGCTCGCTTGCTGTCTTGTTCTCTGCCGCGAACTGGGATCGCTCGCCAGCTAGGTCAGATTGGAGCAACTTATTTTTTGAGAACATATTACCCATATTCGGGGACAAGGGGCGGAACGACCTCTCGATCTACTTACTGCAGCCCAGGAATAAAAACGTCGTCTAGGCGTTCCCTGTTGCTCCGATCTCCCCTACGCCTAGGGCGTTGTCTGGGCCAAGAGCCATAGTTAGTTGCTGTTTCCATTTGGTTGTTTTCTCTTGTTGTTGATACCGGCAAGACCCAGCCAGACGATGTCTGCTGGTTGGTAGTGAGAAGACTCTTAGTACCTGCATACCCAAAAGGGGCGCTGATTAAAAAACAATCATTTGATTTAGTTTCTTGCTCCCCCTTAGCAGCGGGAAAGGAGTCTATCTATCTGCCTAGCTTTGGTAGATTTCCTCCAACGCAATCCACAGAAATTCCACGAATCCCTTGGTGGATAAGTCCGACGACTCAGCAGCAGTGCGGAATTGAGTTTCTCGTCTGGTGGATCTGATCTATAGTTAGGGGGCAATACATACCAAAAGGTTCGAAGAAGGAACGCGCATAAGAGTATATAACCAACCCACCCTTCTGTATAACCTATTCACATTAGTGAAGCGGCTGGATGCATAAGGGAAGTCAACCTACGAGCACGGAAGAGCGTAGTAGTATTGCTGCCCCTCTCTAAGTAAAGGTAAAGTCTCTCCTTCAGCTAGAATGTAAGGAAATTGAAAGAAGCGCGGAAAAGGGTCAAACGCGGTTGCTAGCATCGAAGAGAGCCGTCATCGACGATAAAGTGGGAGTTCGGACTTGGCGAACGAGCTCTTGCCGCGGGAGAGGAAAGCGGGGCCGGCTCAATGTTGAATTGAGAAATCCATTCAAGGGTCGGAACATTCTAATGCCGGAATAGGGAATACGGGAAAGCAGCTGGATCCATTGGTTAAGATCTGGCTCGGATGCTACTGGTAGCTAAGCATTTGGATCTGCTACTCGGATTGCAAGTGGTGAAAAAAACTGGTGGTTCTTCAACTGAATCAAAAATAAAAAATTGGTAGAACTACTACTGATGAGTCAACTCGGCCAAGTACTGCAACTTTTCTTAGGCGCTGAGCTATGCACGGGCGCCTATCGAGCTTCGTTTGACCTGATTATGATCCCCTCCACTAGATATATATAAATATATATAATCTCTTTGCCTTTGCATAGTATACGGGTCTGTGAATGGTGTTTATGGAGATACAAGGGGTAAACCCTTTAAAAAAAAAAAAGTAATTTCTCTCTTTGGCCGGGTTTTTGAGGAATAAGATAGGATGATGGTTGTCAGTTTGATCTTCAATCTAAAGAAAGGGCAACACATAAATGTTTGCAGTGAAGAAGGGCATCCAACAGACAGAGTGATGCTTCTGTCATATATTATGACATGATAGTCTATTATTTCATTTTTTAGGAATCCATATAAATGTTTGGCTTAGTGTTCGTATCATAATCATAAGAGGGTGTTTTCTTGCAATTGAATCAAAAGGAACTGTTCTTACCTCAAAGGGAGTGCAGCCAGCCTATCCATCATAACATAATATAGGAAAGTAAGCCCTCTCCCTTGTCAACTCCGAACGAATGCTTAGTTAGCCGTGAATGAGAACTCTTCTTGCTTGTTGGCAGGTAGCTCCATGTAAGGTTAGCTCGAAAGCGAGTTCTTACTCTTTGACCTGAGGGGAAGAAAGCTGTGATTACCTGGGGGTGAGGTTTACTTTCTTTCTTGCTTTATTCTCCTAGTTACTTCTCCACTTAGTCCCTTTTTCGCTGGAATCCCTACTTCCACATCTTTTATGGGTGATTCTTTCTCATTGGTTTCCTATTGGGGGGTACCTTTACCAGTTAATAGATAGATTGTCCCTGGTTCTATCAAAGCAGCTTCTTCAAGCCTGGTCTTTGGTCTATTTGTACTCTGAATTGGGGAAGAAAAAAAAATTATAGGAGCGTGCATCTTATATTCGATCGAACTACGATCTACGAGTACGACTTAAGTACTCACTAAGAAAGGTGTCAAGGGACTTTGCAGCAAAATAAGAAGCCCTATTGGTGTGCCCCACTCGGGGAAAGCACGAAATAAAGAGTACTATAAAGTGACTGATTAGGATTGTTTATAAGGGCAGTGAAAAGAATATGACTAGCCTTTCTTCACCCTTTGTTTGGGCATTAGTCTTTTCTAGCTAGCTTGACTCGATGCTTGGTCACTAGCAAACTTGTCCCTCCGCGCGCGGATCCATTCCCATTTTTTTTTTTTTTTTTTTCTAAGGAGTTATATAGGCCCACTCGACTTCTCTTTTCTTTGTCCAACCTGATGCCTGAACTTCGAGGCGCTCGGCTGCAGCGAGTGCGGAAGCCCAGTCCTTCACTTATTGGCAACTCTAGCTCCGCCCACTTTTTGAGTCCATGAGAAGAAGAGTCGATCCTTCTCCCCCATCTCGGTGACGTCCAAGATCGACGGTTGTGAACTGCTTCACATAGTCCCGAACCGAGCCTGTTGAGACACATTATACTCTGACGGGCAAGGTACTCTACGTTCTCGGGAAGGAACTGAAGCTTCCACTCTTCCCTCCCTAGTCTTGATAGTGCAACGTCCCGCCTCTATGTCTCTGTCGTCGCATAGCATCGCATCATCGGTGAGGTACATGACGCCCGTACTAAATTTCGATTCTTTAAACAAAAGACGGGATTTCTTGTCCATTTCTTTTTTCTCTGTCTCCTGTTGTGTTGCTGGCTCGAACAGCTAATTGCGTAGTTTATAGTGAGAACAAGCCTTTCGGATGACAGCTTTGGTAAGAGAGGGCACGTGCTTTGAGATAGCTAATCCCTCTGAAGCGTGAGCTTGCAAAATGCTAACACTTCGATTGCGTGATTAGGTTTGTGTGAAGTCATGAAAGTGACTCAAAAAGAATCGAAATTTAGAAGATTGGATCTTTCCGTCAAGAACTGCTTGCTGTTCAGGTTTAGGAAGAAGAATGTATGTCTCTATTTCATTTGAGTTAGCCGATATTGCAAGCAACCTCTACCGGGAAAGCATTAGATCCCGCCGAAGATCGAGTTGGAAGAGCAGAGAGGATCTCTCTCAGCTCGATGGCTTCTTTGCCAAAAGTAGCTATAGCTAACGCTACGAGGGGTTCAAAAACCTTGTTACCTTTTTGATATGGGTATGACAGAACCAGGTTGCTTGCGACGGTTGTTTACAAATCTCCCGGTGGTTCCGCTGTAGCATGGTTGCGATCCACCATGCCCCATCCTTCTAGTGTACGAGTGCTGCTTTGCTGCTTCTTGGCCTCGCTCTTGCTTTGCAAAGATGGGTCGCAGCCTGGCACTCTCAGTCCCAGATATTCAATATCCTGGAGCCGGCACTCCTAAACTAAATCAGTTAAGCGGCTTATTGCAATTGTCTTGCAAGCAACCGTAGCAATAGCAACTGAGCCAGCCAAACCAAGCGAAAAACCAAGAAAGCCGCGGCAACAAGCATTCTTGATCTTGTGGGGGACTTCCATAAGGAGAATTGTTATGAAAGAAAGCACTCCATAAAGAACTAACCCGAAGGCGCTGACATGGTGGGCGAGTAAGCCGGCTCAACGGCAGGCTTCTCTGGTGGCGGTATCCCTTACCTGACATCAGTTATCAATCTTTCTTTTGGTCCCGCGGTTGAGTTCTTTTTTATATAGATAGTCGTGTGATTACTTTCATTTTATAGAGTTTCATCTTATTTATCAGAAAGCTAGCGAGGCCGCATCACTAGAGCACTAGCGGAAGACCTATCTTTTCTATTATATTTTAATTGGAAGTTGGCATGCACAAGCAAGAAAATGGTAGCGTCTAACACGCAAGGGCCTTGCTTCTTTAGGATAAAAGCCATTCTTTTTGGCTTAGTTTACTGCCAGAATTCGGAAAGATTATTGGTTCTTTATGAGCGATGGACTGAAAATGATCTGATTGGTCTTGTTAGGTAGCTCAGCTACAGCTATTGAAATTTAGCTATTGCTATTGCTGTTATGAAACAGGAAGTCTACCCAGAGTTGTTAAATCCTTTCATTCTGAATGATTGCATTGCGGATTGTATTGCAATTGTCTTGCAAGCAACCTAGCTTGTTGGGTGGGCACGGTGGGGCGTCGCTTTATTTAAAAGTGAAGGAGTTGCCCCTCCGAGATGAAGGAGCTGTTCGTTCGCCCCAGGTTCTAAAGAACCAGACTGCTTCACTCCAGGCCCGAAGTACTGTGCTATGCTATCCCCCCGCGTAAGGTTTTAGAGGTTGGGGGCACTTCCGGGGAACGGGCCGTGGGCGGGTAAAAAGAAGAGAAGGAACCCGACTTCCCGGGGGGACTGTTCTAGTCTTAGGTAAATCGATTCAGAGGTTGCGCCCTCAATACGCACAAGAATTGTGTTTTAGGGTGAATCACCTGTGAGGTACGAAAAACGGACGTATGGGCAGACTTTTCGTCAGTAGATCACACCGAGCGCTCTTGGTCAATCCTCCGAATGAACAAGCAGACCAAGGAAAGTAAAGTGCTCGCTTATAGTCACACCTGTACCTGTCTTTAGCCCCTGCTCAAGCGTCCCAGCCCTTTTACCGCTCCGTGGGGGTTTGACTACTCAGAAGAGTTAGACTTGGCTTATACGGGCGGACATGTTGTATGGAGATGAGTGTATGGGAGTTCCGATAGAGGGTGGGAGTTTAGAGATTCGAAGACGTGTATCTATCCGTACGAAGCCAGGGATGCGTCTGCCTTTGCAAGTGCAGGTGGGTATGAAACGACCCGTGGTTCAAGAGAAAGGTTTCGACGCTGCGGGATTGGCACAAGGCTTTTTGTGGTGGCCTCTAGTGCAAGAAGGAATGCAGATGGGGCCTCAGTAAGCCCTTGACAGTACGTTCGGTTTCTTCTCCCGTCGATTGAGGGCATTGGGTAAAAGGGGAATGGGTGATCGATGAAAGAAATCTACTCCTCAGTCTGATAGCGGTCAGGTCTTATGGCTGTCGGGCAATCGCTCCTAGGCCGTTGAGCATGCCGGTAGTCAATTAAGAGTTCGGAACGACACTAACACATCGGAAAGTTAGCCGTACCGGCTCTTCCCGGCTTCCTAGCTTAGTTGGTAGCTGACCTAACCTACGCTCATCTCACTCCGGCCTTGCTTCTTAGCGCTCCCTGGAATGAAATAGTCTGGTTTGATAGAACCAGGGACGCGGGAACAGACTTTGATATTCTACGATCTGATCTCGTCTATTTAAAATCGTCTTAAATCGGAGTTCTCCCGAACAGCTCCTAGTCTTAGTTAGCTCTCCTAGCTGCACTAGAATAACTATTTATTATAGAAGAGTATGGCATCAGTCAATCTTCTTTGCACGAGCATTGAGAGAGAAAATAAATAAAGAGTAAGCAAGTAAACTACCGCGTGAGTGATATCTTTACTGAGGTTTTTCCTACCTCCCCTAGCGGGGAGAATGCCTTACTTGGAATCTCAAGCATTCTTTCTTCTTCACTTGCACAAAGCCCTTCTGTCGCGAATACAGTGCAAAGATTTTCTTCTATCTTCTTTGTTTGTGTCAGAAAAAGAATCAGTAATCGGATGCTATAGAGGAAGATTCAAAAAGTTAAGATATGCCAACTAGCTCAAGTCCCACAGTTGATTCAATAGCTTCAATAGCTGTGTTCTCTTTATATCTATCAATGAGGGATTTCCGGACACCAAATGGATCAAAGAACTAATTCTTTTTGGTCTGACTCCCTGGTTCCCATCTTTTGTCCAGAGCTAAAACGAGTTATAAAGCCATATTTAGGTAGCAATAACCCCTTTTTCAACCATCTGACGTGGTAACATGAATACAATCCATTTTTTGGGTATTTCAGAGGAGCCCAAAGGCTCTCTCTATGAAATCCTACGGTCATATCTTTATCCTAAGGGCTATAGAACTCTCTTTGGCAAGCATTAAGCCGTCGAACTACCGACTCTATAATAAGCTTCTACGTGCTATATTCTCTTCGCCTAACACATTCAACTACCTTTTCTTGCAACAAGTCCGACTGCTGCTCTAATACAGTCTGTTTAGAGTCTCTTTTTATGCGGCTCTCCTTCCTGGGAGGTAATTACTGTTAGCGTACAGCACCCCTCGTAAGCAACTCGACTACCCCTTAGGCCTCCGGCGCGCACAACAACCAAACCACTTTACTTCTTCAATCTATTCGTTTGGATACGCGGTAAGTAAGGCGAAAGAAGCGCAGCTCAATAGGGCTCCGCCTATGAGCTATCGAGACACTGGGAATGTGTATCGCTATTAGTGCCCCATCAGGTTAAAACTTGGACCTCCCCTCTTCGGCCTAAAAGAAAAGACAGACAACCAGTAAGGATACTAGGAGGAGGGAAGCCGGCCATCTGCTTTCTTCCTTTGAATTACTAGGTCTGTGAACTGAGTCATCGGATGCAAAAGGCGCATAGCCGACATCAACGTGAAGTGCAGCCC